AGGTAGAGGATTTTGGGGGTTATCAATGAAACATAGTGCGATACAGTCAAAACGAGGTATTCGAGTAATAAACGAATAGATACCTCGGGGATACAGGTAAACTTAGCAACGGATTATCTATCCTCTCTTTTCCATTTAAACGAATAAGTTTATGTTCGTTATAGGATAACAAAAGACTTAGAAATCCTTTATTTTTTCAACCTAATCGCTCTTTTGATTTTGGAATTCTTTTATCAATATACTGTTTCTTCTACACACACATTTCTATTCCATAATGGAAAATGTCAATAGTTAGGATTCATTAAAATATAAAGAATTCGTTCATGGTATAATCCCTTCCCGTATCAGGCACTAATACATTTTTAACGTCTAATTAGATCGGGTAATCGTTCAAATTAAGAACAGAAGCTCGTTGCTTTTTCCCGATAATCAATATCAATCATTCAATAAATAAATAAATTGAAACCATTAGGGCTCTATATCCATTTATTCATCCGACCCAACTTGAAATTGAATTCATTTTGTTCCGTTTCAAAAAAGAACACAACGGTTTGTACCGATTCGGAAAGAATGAAATATTCTAAGAACTCTTCGTTGATCCGACATGCTATTTTTTCCATTCATTCCCTTTCAGGATCAGTCGTGGTCTTCCAAACTTTACCGATGGTATGGACGAATCCCTCGCTTCATCCAAATGTGTAAAAGATCCTAGCCGCACTTAAAAGCCGAGTACTCTACCGTTGAGTTAGCAACCCGAATAGAAAAAGTTTATGTAAATACAATAAAAAAAAAAAAAAAAGATAGATAAATGTCAAAATTTATAGACCACCTCTTCGTTCTTATGTTATCGACTTTTAAATAAAAACCCCTATTCTTATTATATCAAATAGAATTCAAGGAATCCCATCATTTGAATAGTATAAGGTAAAAATCAAACCGCTCGGACAAAAATAAATTTATCTACTTATCACGATGAATTATATTTGTTCGATACACTGTTGTCAATATAAATGTTGAGAAAATAATACAATGGAAAAACAAAATAAATGGAATTTTTTCAATACTATTAAAAAAAGGGCTTGTGTTGGATTGGCACTACATAGCTGAAAAAAGTTTAGATAGAGGAATAAAAAAAGAACAAGTAGAAATCAGATTGAATCATAATCAATAAAAAGTAACTAGAATAAAAAAAGGGAGGATCCCTTGGTTATTACTTATTAGTATAGTTTTAGTATAGTTTCAACGAAAACCGACCAATTGAAGGAACTCCCATAATTTTCTATTTCTAGGATCAAGCAACTCGAGTTTTGTCGTTCTAGAACATGATATTTTCTAGAAATAATGAAAAATAGATATGAGTATAATCCAAAAAAGGAAAAAAGGTATATAAATACAAAAATTTATATAATAATTACTATCCCTTTCTATTTCTTTATTTCCTTAATTAAATTTTGTTTGATTATAACCAAGTTACTTAAAAACCTCTGCCTTTTTTAAAAGATCCCGAACAGTTCCTGTGGGCTGAGCGCCCTTTTCAAGGAAATAGAGAATCGCAGGAACGTTTAAATAACTTTGATTCTTTATCGGATCATAAAAACCTACGTTCCGAAGATCTCTTCCTTCTCTTCGGGATCGAACATCAATTGCAACGATTCGATAGACGGCTCATTGGGATAGATCTAAGTAAATGAACAAGACCCCCCCTAGAAACGTATAGGAAGTTTTCTCCTCGTACGGCTCGAGAAAAAATGATTTGTAGTTTTGTCTACGTATAGAATTAAAATTTCTGGCAAAGGAGTTGATAAAACAAATTAGAATGTGATTTAACTCATTTTTTTCTTTCTCCTTCCTGAAAAAAAAATCATTTGTACCCATAACTCAAGTTGGATAATTCTCAAAGAGCTTAAAAGAAAAAAATCTTTAGGCAATTTATTTCATTTTTTGAATGGTCTTTAACCCCCTCTTGCTTGTCTCATTTAATCTTTATTATTATCCAGTTATTGAGACAATTGAAAAAATGGTGTTTCCTTGTTCTGGGATCCTTTTTTTTTTTTAATCAGTGGGTTTAGACATTACTTCGGTGCTTCTTAATCCTTACAAAATGGCAGCAACATACCCCTTTTGTGATTTCTTTCTATCAAAGAATCATATAAACGCTCGATTCCCGCGTGATACACTTTGAATCGAAAGACTTTTCTCAATTTCAACAAATTTTACTTTTTAATTAAAAACTTGACTGAATCGGATCCTTTCAATTTCTATATTGATATACTTACAAAGTTGTTCCAATTTATTGATTGGTATTAACCCTAGATTCTTGCCCCCTGAAAGATGAATCCATACTTTCTACCCGAGCTACATCATGTACTATATTCATTACAACCTAACAAAAGAGGATTCTAGTTAAAACAGAACAGATGTCGGGTCAAGAGCACCTTCATTCATAGAAAAGATGGCGGATGTAAGAATAAAAATCCACACCGGATCGTGTCCTTCAAGTCGCACGTTGCTTTCTACCACAGCGTTTCAAACGAAGTTTTACCATAACAAAAAATTCCTCTAATTTGGAAACCATATGGAATTGATTCAATTATGGAATCATGAATAGTCATTGGTTCCGTCAATACATAAACATATTAATCTATACCCTTTTTTCTTCTATACAAATTCTTCTATACAAAGATGGCAAAAATTTTTTTGAAGCAATCTTAGCAAGACCCCACCTATTATTGTATGTTATTGTATGAATGCAACACTTTAACTTTACTTTTTATTAAAAAAATTAAAATATCTGTTTCTTTTCGAATTGAACCATCAACGATTTAAAGCAGATAAATGGATTGAAAAAAAAACCATTTTTTATTTTTTTGTGTGAGATAGATAAAAAAGACCGATCGAAGAATATTGAAGTACTTGTTCTTTCGATTCGAATTTTATTAATAAGATAAGATGAACGAATTAGGGATTTTTCATACCTATGAGATAGACTGAACTACAGTCTTTATTATGGATCCGTTACATATGTAACTTGATTCCTTATTAATGAGATAAGGACATACACAGATATACATATATTTAAATGAAGACCTCCTGTTACTGTTACTAATTAAGAACTATCTATCCCACGACTCTCTGGGAATGCTGAATCAGAACAAAAATAAAAACGGATACCTTTTTGGGAAAGGATACTCTCTAGGGACAAAGACAAACAAGTCCAGATTAGGCGCTTGCTCCTAATTTTTTAGTTTACCCAGTTTACCCAAACCCAGTCTTGTCTTAAGAGACTTAATCCCATTAATTCAATGTAATAACCCCCCTCTTGTTTATAATAAAGAGATCCTAATAATTCGGCTACCCCACTTTTTTAAGTTTAATTTGAATGGATAAAGAATAAGATATAGGAAAGAAGTGCTCTTTCTTAGTGTAATTCAAAATAAAATGTATCGTAAAAAATTTAAAAAGATATGAGACGTAAGGTTTTTTCTTCAAATAAAGTAGCTCTAAACCCCTTCAATATGACAATATGAAGGGAATGAACATATGATGAAAAATCCGCCCATACTTTACTTTTTTTGAATTAGTTGAATTCAACTAGGGTGTGACCTATGTTACCATCATATCTTGATGACAAACAAATCTATTTAGTAATATCTGTATGTTGTGAAAAACAAAGATATGATTCATAAAAGAATCATTCAAAATTATAAAAGAAACAAGAATGACATTCTATCCAATATTAGGCATTTAAACATAACGTTACTTTCAAAATAAACTTTTACTCTGATACAATGTATCTACCTGGGACGAAAGGATTCGAACCTCCGAATACCGGGACCAAAACCCGTTGCCTTACCACTTGGCCACGCCCCATCTATATTTCCATTCTACACTAATAAAGAATAATATTAGTATTGGGTCTTGGTCAATTACAGAGCAATTATATATATATAATTTTTCTATAATAGATTAGATTCTTGCTAGGATTTTTACGCGTGTAGATATAGAATTCAGCCGAATTCATTGATCATTACATATAATTTAATTAAGATATTCTATGAAAATATTATTTCTTCTATTCTCCTTTGTTTGAGAATTGGGGAATTTTTGATTGGGTGGGTTCAAAGAAAAAGAAGGATTTTTGTCTACCTTACTTTACTTCATTTTCCTTATATCATTAACTCAATCAAAATGCAATTATCTCCAAGAACAAAACGCCTGTTATGCTTAATATCTTTAGTTTGATCTGCATTTGTCAAAATTCTGCCTTTTATTCGAGTAGCCTTTTCTTCGCCAAATTGCCCGAGGCCTATGCTTTTTTGAATCCAATCGTAGATCTTATGCCAGTCATACCTTTGTTCTTTTTTCTCTTAGCCTTCGTTTGGCAAGCTGCTGTAAGTTTTCGATGAGATCCTTAATATTATTCTATCTAGAAAATTAATGCTTTATTAGTCTTATACTATAAACCTTCGATTCAAACATTGAAAGTCTTGGTTGGATAGCTTCGAGAAATCCAAATCTGGCTCACCCCGGATTCCCCATTCTGCCCTTTTGAAAGACCCTATATATAAGGTTAAGGTTAGGATCCCCCGCAATATCTAATTGGAGGTATGAAAGAAATTTTTGGTAATGGAGGATCTATTCTCTTTTCTCATTTTTTTTTTTCAAAAAAAGATCTTGGAGATTGTGTAATGCTTACTCTCAAACTTTTCGTTTACACAGTAGTGATATTCTTTGTTTCTCTATTTATATTTGGATTCCTATCTAATGATCCGGGGCGTAATCCTGGACGTGACGAATAAAAAAGAGAGTTTTCATTTTCATTGCTTGATTTACAAATTTTCTTAGGATTTTTTATCTATTCCACGTGGTTAACCAGGAAACATTAAAAAGGATTGGCGAAATTTGAAAGAGAAATCAAATATTAAGTCATCAACAAAAACGGAAAGAGAGGGATTCGAACCCTCGGTACGAATAACTCGTACAACGGATTAGCAATCCGC